CCTTCTCGCATACATTCCCCATTACGTTGTCGAAACAAAAATATTGCATGTATCAATATGGATGGAAATATTTAGTACATGAAATAGCGATTTGCTAGATATATAAATAGATATATAAGATATAACTAATAAAACGGATCTTGTGTTCTGGAATTGGAATCAAAGAAAGATATTTAAAATGGCTCGTATGTTGTGACTTGGAATAAATGTTTCTCGGTAAAGGAAGGGAATAGTAATTTATTCATTCCTAATTTATTCCTATAGAACGTCTAGGAACAAGAAGATTAAATCGGATATATCGACAGATTCCCGCGTAGTCCAAAGAAAAAAAAGATCCAATTTCATCTCTATCGAATTTTAATATCAGAATAGTGGATATAATTATGATGCAATGGGTTAGGTCCACTTACTTTTTATTTTGTTGATTTCTAATCGATTTAATTGGAATAATGGAAAATAGGAAAGGAATAGTAATATTTGAAGATTTAACGAGACGACTTATTCGTACATTCATTATAATATTTAATATAATATTTATAATAATTATATTATTTATTATTTATTTAATAATTAATAATATATTTAATTTATTAAAATAGCAAATTTATAACCATACTATAATTAATTATAATGTTATAATTTTGATTATATATTAAAATATTAAATTATACGGTTTGTTACTTTTTTTTTTTATTACTTTATTACAAAGATCACCAATATCTTTATTCGCACTTCAAATATGAATACTACTGCCGGAGTTTTATGATTTATGAAAAAATCAAAGCCCCTTATCGGATTTGAACCGATGACTTACGCCTTACCATGGCGTTACTCTACCACTGAGTTAAAAGGGCTTGTTTGATCCAATTCCTGAATAAAGACACTATGAGTTTAGTATATTTATAATAGATGTACATATATATTTATAATAGATGTACATAGATATATCTTATAATAAGTATAAGGGTTCATTCAGGAATGAAACAGGAATGAAAAATTTTCTTTATCCAGTAAAAGTAAATTAAATAATTTAATATAATTTAATATAGAGTATAGTATATAATATAGGTAAAATAAAACGGTTTATTGATATTGGATTTGATAAATATCAATACAATGAATTTTTTCAAGACTATCCTAATTGACATCATAACTAAATTCATTTGAGTGATACATGTATCCACTAATTTAACATAGATCCAAGATATTTCATTGAATCATTGATAAAGAGATTCGGATAAAGAGATTCGGCGTGGCCTTTGAACCAAACTTTTATCGAAAAAAATTGTATAGAAAGAATCGTGAAAGACGGAAAGATCCTTCGTATCGAGTCATACCATTCCATTATATTGACAATTTTAAAAAACTATTCATACTATGATCATAGTATGATGGCGGTCGTGCGAGTCTGCCCCCATCGTCTAGCGGTTCAGGACATCTCTCTTTCAAGGAGGCAGCGGGGATTCGACTTCCCCTGGGGGTAGGGTACTACGAAAGGAAGTTGATCGTGGATTATCAATAAGCCTGGAATTGATTCTTCCTGGGTCGATGCCCGAGCGGTTAATGGGGACGGACTGTAAATTCGTTGGCAATATGTCTACGCTGGTTCAAATCCAGCTCGGCCCAATAATTTGCCGATCCGCCATGAAATGATATAATATAACCCATTTGTTGCTCTCCAGAAATGCCCGATCCCCCAATCCCAATACGGAAGAAATCCATTTTAGGATATATCTATACCACTATTTATTTACTCTCTTTTTACAAGAAATTCTGATCTTGCTAATGATCTAGATTCATATCAGGATCCGTAACTATAAAGTAAAGTTTAAGGAAAAGAGTAAATAAAAAAAAACTTTTTTGATTGAACGAGTTATTATCCAATTGATTTGGCAATAACGAAAGGATTACTAGTAATACCGGCTGCTCTCACTAAAGTACATATACATATGGGTATCGATATATCACACTCGCAGCTCTGTTACAACACGCCAATTCTAATCGAAATTGAAAGGGTTAGAATGAAATCATAAAAATATGTATACTTTATTTTATTATGGTATTTACTTGGGATTGTAGTTCAATTGGTCAGAGCACCGCCCTGTCAAGGCGGAAGCTGCGGGTTCGAGCCCCGTCAGTCCCGACGAATCCAAATCCAATAAAAAACTATATCAATTCATCTCTCTATTTTTTGTGAAAAGAAGTCCAAATAACATAATTTCATTCCCAACAGCGATCCCTCTTCTTTTTTTCTTTTTCGTTTCACATTTATCATCAACCAAATGGGGGAATTTCCATTTCTTCGACTAGTACCGATTCGATTGATGGGAGAGAGGCATATGTGGATTAGTACAATTATTATATTATTAGCATCAGATTCAGGATTCCACGGGATACCGTACTGTACTGGGTCTGGCTTTTTCAATTACTCCCGATCTGTGAAATATGAAATAGAGTAGAGTATTGTATGTTTCCCGGGAGTACATACATAAATGGAATTTGTACAATATAAAATAAATTGAACATAGTTACTGTGTATAGAAATTGAACATAGTTACTGTGTATAGAATAGTATAGAATACTTTTATTTTAAGATTAAAATAAAAGTATATCCTTTTCGGGCCCTATTTTGTGTAACCTCAATTTCAAATTTTACTAATTTGAAATAATCTATCTCATTCAAATTTCGCATTGAGCTTTTGATATATGCGTCCCATTACTAATCCAATGCAAGAGGATATTCAAAAAATAAAGATCAAACAAGGATCACTTTTTTATTAGCGAGGTAATGAATTTTTTTTTTTTTATAAGGGTTTTTCCTTGAAAGAACAAACTTTTTAAATTTATATATAAATATATAAAAAAATAGTTAATTTGATGGAATATTCGATTTTTTTATACCGGAATTTGTACTCGTCTTTATCATACTTCTTTTGTTTTCCAAGAAGATTGGATCATTAAAAAAAGGAGTTTATAACTTAGCTCCTTCCTTTTTTTCATTGAGCTTCTATTGTTTGTTGGGGTTTGTTTAGAACCAATGGTAAGTGGAAAGGCGGTTAGATGATACTTCATCAGATGATTGTACAAAGAGGGCGGTAGGTTATAGAAAAGAAAGAATGGAAAAGAATGATAAATAAAGGAATTATTGATTGTATTGGGAATCAAATTTTGAGTTCAGTATGGATAAAAGATCGTCCTATGTTATACTATTCAATTCTTGACGATGAATCGATTTGATAGCTCCGATATTGTTATTCATGATATTGATCCGATTCGATATCATCGAGATGTAATGCATCCCATTGAATTTACAGGCGAAAGATTTTTTATCTCTATGGGATTAACTCCCGAGTTATTGCGAATTAAAGAAAAATTAAACAATGAGATTATGGAAGTAAATATTCTCGCATTTATTGCTACTGCACTGTTTATTCTAGTTCCTACTGCTTTTTTACTTATAATATACGTAAAAACAGTCAGCCAAGGTGATTAATTTGAATTAAACTTGATTTTTTATTTCTTATCAATAATTGCAGAGAAGAAAAGGATAAAAATTTCGCGTCTTAAATGAAATGGGCAGACTAGAATCAGTCGTATTCTATGAGATACGATAGTATGGTAGAAAGATTCAGATATTTCTTTCTACCATACTATCTAGTATTGTTATTGTAGTGTATAAAGTTGTATTGTAATGCGGGTTAATTTAATATAGATTAATATAGATCAATCTACAATAGTATCATCATATTCCTTTTCTATATATATAGAAATCTATTTAATTACGTATATATAATATATAGAGTGATAATGTATATTATATAGTATCCCAATTCTATTTTTTTGCTTTATCTATTTGTATTTAATTTGTGTTGATTTCAATTAAATTAATTTGAAATAATCGAAAGCGACTTTTACGATTAGAATTCCTATATTTCTGATTATTTTCAATATGAATCCCGATCGAAGAAGTCATTGATTGAGGAGTTGACAAATGATCCATGGGAACTTCTTCGGATTTCGAAAAGGATTAGTAAAACCCGTCGACTTTTAACGTTTGAACCATGATATGAAATGGGTTCAATAAAACAAGCAAAACATAAATAAAATTTCTAAAATAGTAAAACTAAAACAAGCGGCGCAATATGTGACTCGCCCAAGACAATATTTTAGGATGTGCAGTATCTCGTTGGACAACTACTATGTTGTTTCCCAATGTGTATCCACGTAATGGAATAAACGAATTGTTTTCTCTTTGATCTTTGAACAGTAAAGAGGTAAACAAAATAAAAAAAAGTTCCGTTCTTCCTCATGTCCATATCTAACTTTGGTAAGAGTCAGTTCATCGAAATAGAAAATTTATGAAGAATTCAGTTGGAATAAATTTCCTACCATTTGTATTCCTTTTACTTTTTTTACTTTCAAAATACGAACACGGAAATAATTGAAATATTTCTTTGATTGAAAGAGTATTCTTCATATATATTTATTATTCATAGAATACATTACTCAACTAAAATCCAAGAGAATTTCGAAATGAAGATATTTTTCATTTCTATTTCAATTTAAAAATAAAATTTTAAATTGAAATAGTGAAATTTTAAATAAAAAAAACTTTGCCGAACGATCTATAAAAAAAAGTGATACTGTTTAGTTCCTAAACTCAATTAGTAGTACTTCTAGAGTCCACTCCTTCCCCATACTACTAGTGAAAGGGAAAACGTAAAGACTACCATTAAAGCAGCCCAAGCGAGATTTACTATATCCATGTGAATTATGTCCTCTATCTCTATGAAGGAATTATTCAATTATTGTTCACTAATAAATAATAGGGGAATCACTGGCGCAGAGTCAAAAAGTTATTCTGACCCAACACCGTTGATGAAACAATCCAATAAATCCAATTATAACAAGTTCTTATACGATTTCTAGTATAATTAGAAAAGATTAAGCCCAAGCAAAATATGCGGAAACCCCCTTGGAAGTATCAAAGAAATGATACT